TACCATGGCGTTACTCTACCACTGAGTTAAAAGGGCCCATTTTTTTTATTTAATTACTGAATAAGTCATTACCCACTATGAGTCTACTTATTCTAATATATATATGTACATACAAGAACGATAAATTCAATTTCTCTAGTGAGTATAGGTAAAATAAAAAAATGGTTTATTAAGATTGGATTTTATAAATGCAATGAATTGTTTCAAAACCGACCCTAACCGACCCTAATTGAATTGACCCCCATCATAACGAAATTAATTTGATTGATACATAGACTTACCAATTCAACATAGATATAAGATCTTTCGTAGAATCATTGATAAAAAGATTTTTTTTACTTGTTCCTCGAACTTAATTCTTCTTAATTCTTAGAGAAAAACAATTTTCAATAACTTGTTGATCCCTATTCTTCTTCCCATATTTTCAGATTTTTTTTAATATTAATAATTTTAATAATATCGATTTATTCTTATATTCATTTTCTTTATTTATTTTATTCTTTGATATAATTCTATTTCTAATTAATTAGAATAAAATTTAATGAAAATAATATTAAAAAAAAAGATTATATGATTAGAATGAATGATTCATGAATATAAATACGAATCAAAAGATTCTATGGAATCAGGAAAGAGGGAAAGATCTTTCAGATTTAATCATACCACATTATATTGACAATTTTAAAAAACTCTTCATACAATGAGCATAAGCATAGTATGATGGCGGTCGGGCATACTTGCCCCCATCGTCTAGTGGTTCAGGACATCTCTCTTTCAAGGAGGCAGCGGGGATTCGAATTCCCCTGGGGGTAGGTGTACTACGAAAGGAAGTTGATCATGGATTATCAATAAGCCGGGAATTGATTCTTCCTGGGTCGATGCCCGAGCGGTTAATGGGGACGGACTGTAAATTCGTTGGCAATATGTCTACGCTGGTTCAAATCCAGCTCGGCCCAATAATTGGCCGATCCACCATGAAATGATAGAACCCCATTTGTTGTTCCCCAGAAATGCCTGATCGGAATACGGAAGAATAAAAAAACTAAAATTTTCTGATATATTTTACCGCCGTTCATTTGCTCTCTTTATTTTTTCTCACAAATTCTGATCTTGCTTGCTAATGATCTAGATTCATACTAGATTCATATAAGGATCTGGAAGTATAAGGAAAAGAATAAAATAAAGAATAAATAAAAAAACTCTTTTTTTTTTCATTGAAAGCTTTATTTGATTATTAATCAATTTATAAAAAACGAAAGGATTATTAACAATCCGTGAGTCGCTCTCACTAAAGTGCATATCCGTGGGTATATCAAATATATTACTCGCGTTTCTGTTACAATACGACTATTCTAATCTAAATAAAATAGAAATAAAATAGAAAGGGTTTGAATTAAATCATAAGAATATGTATGATGTACACTTGATTTCCTTGGGATTGTAGTTCAATTGGTCAGAGCACCGCCCTGTCAAGGCGGAAGCTGCGGGTTCGAGCCCCGTCAGTCCCGACAGATCCAAATCCAATAAAAAAAATACATCAATTCATCTCTGCGTTTGCTGTGAAAAGGAGAACAAAAGAAATAGCAGAATTTCATTCACAAGAGGATACCCTCCTATTTTATTTATTTATTAGTTTCACATTTCTCATCAAATAAATATGGGAATTACCATTTATTCAACTGTAGATTAGTACAATGATTGGTAAAATTATATTCAGGATTCCAACAAATACCGTACGGAGTCTGGCTTTTTCGATTATTCCCGATCTGCGTAATAGAGTACTATATGTTTACAGGGGGGCTATACAGAAATGGAATTTGTACGATACAAAAAAGATTAACTTAACATAGTAACCTTGATATAATACTTTTAAGATTAAAAGTATATCCCTTTAGGGCTCCGATTTTGTGCAACCTCAATTAAGAATTTCAATTATTAATGTGAATTTGAACCAATTTATCTCATTCAAATTTCACACTGAATTTTTGATATATGTATCCCAAAATTAATCCAAGGAAATGGGATATTAATAAAATAAAGCTCAAAGAAGATCCTATCTCTCTTTGTGAGGGAATGAATAATCTTTTTTAAGTTTAAGGGTCTTGCCGAAGAAAGAACAAACTTTTTAATGAATTTGATGGAATACTCGATTTTTTTATACCCGGACTCTCCTTATTTATACTACTTCTTTGTTTTCCAAGAAGATTAGATCATAAAAAGGGGGTTTAGAACTAAACTTCTTCCTTTTTACATTTCGCTTCTATTGGTTATTTTATTGGGGTTTTTTATAACCAATGTAAGTAAGTGTAAAGGCGGTCATATGATATTTCATCAGATGATTCCACAAGGAGGTACGTAGGTTATAGAAAAGAAAGAATGGAAAAGAATGATAAAGAAAGTAAAGGAATTATTTATCGGATCAGGAATCAAAATTTGAATTCGGTATGGATAAAAGATCTTCCTATGTTATACTATTTAATTCTCGACGATGAATCAATTTGATAGCTCAGATATTGTTATTCATGATATTGCTCCGATTCGATATCGTCGAGATGTAATTCATCCCATTGAATATTGAATATTGAATTTACAGGCGAAAGATTTATCAGCTCTATGGGATTAAATCCCGAGTTATTGCGAATTAATTAAAAATGAAACGATGAGATTATGGAAGTAAATATTCTCGCATTTATTGCTACTGCACTGTTCATTCTAGTTCCTACTGCTTTTTTACTTATAATATATGTAAAAACAGTCAGCCAAAATGATTAATTTGAATTAAACTTGACTGTTTAGTTCTTATCAATGATTGAAAAGAAAAAAGAAAATGAAAAGTATTAAGATTTCGTGTCTTAAATGAAATAAGCGGACTAGAATCATCAGTATTTTATGAGATTCGATAGTATGGTAGAAAGAAATATATGAATCTTTCTACCATACTTATTATTGTTATTGTAGTGTAGTATATAAAGTCGTACTGTATAAAGATAGAGGTTTAATATAGATCAATCTGCAATATGTATCTTCATAGATATCAATTACATATATGTAATGTATTTACATAATGTAACAATTCTATTTCTTTGCTTCATCTATTTAATTTGTGTTGATTCCAATCATCAATCTGAAAAAATCGAAGGGCAATTCTTACTCTTACAATTCTAATTCCTAGAATTTCTGATTCTATTCAATATGAATCCCGATATCCATTGAAAGAATCAAATTGACGAAGGAAAAAAGAGTATAGGCCTATATTAATAATTAATAAAAAGAAAATAAAATAATCTTTTTTTAGTATTCTGAAGAAGTAATTGATTGATCAGTTGACAGATGATCCAGTGGTTCATTTCCATGGGAACCTCTTTGGATTTCGAAAAGGATTAGTAAAGCCCGCTAATTTTTAACGTTTGAACCATGATATGAAATGAGTTCAATAAAGCAAGCATAACATAAATAAGATTTCTAAAAGAATAAAAAAAAGCGGGAACGCGCAATATGTGACTTGCCCAAGGCAATATTTTATTATGTGTAGTATATTGTTGGACAACCACTATGTCTATGTTGTTTCCCATAGGAAGTCTGTATCCACTTAATAACATAATTATTTTCTTTTCTATTTTAACAGTAAAAAAAAGGACTTTGCAGAACGATCTATAAAACAATTGATATGGGTTGAGTTTGAGGAATCAAACTCAATTAGTAGTACTTCTAGAGTCCACTTCTACCCCATACTACGAGTGAAAGAGAAAATGTAAAGACTACCATTAAAGCAGCCCAAGCGAGACTTACTATATCCATGTGAATTATATCCCCTATCTCTATAAATATGAAGGAATTATTCCATTAATGTTCACTAATCATTATTATGTTCATTAATAATAGTGGAATCCCTGGCGCAGAGTCAAAAGGGAATTCTGACCCAATACCGTTGATGAAACAATCCAATAAACTCACAATTATAAATTCTAACAGGTTCCTATATGATTTCTAGTAGAATCGGAAAACACTAAGCGCAAGCAAAATACGTAGATACACCCCTGGAAGTTTCAAGGGAATGTTACTAACATGTAGAAATAATAAGACCTAGTCTTTCTTTTGTTGACTTTCATTTCATTAAGTAAAAAGTATAAAAATATAGAGTCAAGATAGATCACTATCTATCGCATACCCTATTTCTCATTTTATCTAATCCTTACGTTACGTCTCCTGTTTGTCTCTGTGAAACAATCGGAAGATAGTCTATTACATTAAAGCCAATCAATATTAAATTGAATGCAGGAGCACAGAGAGAATTTCATGAGTCTATATACGAACAAAGTATCTTTCGGCCTTTACGTACGCAACTAATAAATTAATAATCAAATAAATTCCTCGTTCGTCTATCCAAATTAATTCAAGACCTAATTAATAAACACTACATTAATAATAGAAGAGCTGTCATATTAAGATTTAACGATTCTTTTTCATTCAATATTCACTAATATAATCTTTCCTTGAACTGAAGCCTAGACGCAAGGATTTACAGCATTTTCATTTTAGAGAACAGAACCGCCAGATGCTTATAGAATCAAGCAAGTATCAAGAGTCCTCTCCCCCGCTTACTTCTGCTGGAAAAAAATTTGTCAATTTATCTCAGCAAAACATAATAAGGTATTCCGATTTTTTTGTTGATCAGGCGACACCCAGATTTGAACTGGGGAAAAAGGATTTGCAGTCCCCCGCCTTACCGCTCGGCCATGTCGCCAAAACGATACAAAAAAATATATGAAAATATTCCATACTTTTCTCTTTGGATTGGATACATTTCTTCGATTGATTGTATAGTATCTTAAAACAAACACACTATTTAAAAACACCCCCTCCCCCCCTTTATATTGAAAAACCTATTGTGGATTTTCAGTCACAAAACAAAAATTCAGGATAAATTTGAACCATTAACTATTGACTGTGAATTTGAATTCATGAACGATTCCCGGGTTTAAATATAAAATTGTGTTTTC